ATTTTTCCATAGAAATGTGTTCGCTCAAGAAAAGCTCCAGAAGATGTTAATCGTAAATAAGAAGATTGTTTACGAAGAAAAGCTAATACAAATTCGCATTCAGATACATAAGAATTATATGGGAACCGAAATAGTCTTTTATTTTCTTTTGAAAAAAGAAAAATAGAATTATTCGGAGTAATAAGACTATTCCAATTATGATATTCGTGAAGAAAGAATCGCAATAAATGTAAAGAAGGAACATCTTGGATCCAGAATCTCAGAATTTGAACCAAGATTTTCAGATGGATGGGATAAGGTATTAGTATATCTGACACATAATTTAAATGCGATAATTTGTCCTCCAAAAAGGGAAATATTGAATGAATAGATCGTAAATTCAAATTCTGAGATTTTGGTATTTTTTTTTCTTCGAGGGAGGATACTAATCGCAGCAAGAATGGAATTTCCACAATAACTGCAAAACCTTCCAATATCATCTGAGAATAAAAATGAAAATAAAAAAAATTGTTGTGCCCAACGAATCGATTTTGGTTAGAATCATTAACCGAATAAATCAAATAATTCTGTTGATACATTCGAATAATTGAGCGTTTCACAAGTAATGAACTAGATTTATTGTCATAACCAAAAATTTCCGTGGATTCGTAAAAAATCGAACCATTTAAACCACGATCATGAGCAAATGGGTAAATATACTCCTTAAAGAGAAGCGGATATAGAAAGTGTTGTTGCCAAGATCTATCTTTTTCTAAATATCCTTGTAATTCTTCCATTTACATTTCTACTTGAACCAGAGGCGGGACCTATTTCATTTTTTAGGTTATCAAATGATACATAGTGCAATATGGTCAGAACGGGGTATGTATTATGTATATAATTACAGTAAGAAAAATATATATATCCCGCAAACAAAGGAAACAGGGGAGTCCAATCAACAGATCTTTTTCCTCTCCTTTTCTATCCAATTGGTTTATGTTCGTTATAATTACAAGAGGGTCAAAAAATCCTTTATTTTTGCAACTCGATCGCTCTTTTGACTTTGGAATAAATTCTCTTTATCAGTATACTGTTTCTTCTACACATCCGTCTCCAATCCATAATAAAGAATAATTAGGATTCATTAAAAAAAAAAAGAAAGAAAATCAAAGGTCCACTCACAGAAGAACCCACCCTTTCCCGCATCAGGCACTAATCTATCTTTAACGTCTAATTAGATCGGGTAATCATTCAAATTAAGAACAAAAGCTCGTTGCTTTTTATTTCACCAGAATTAGAGCCATAGGGCTCTATCCATTTATTCACTAGACCCAACTGTAAATGTAAATTTTTTTTTCTTTTTGGAAGTGAAAAAAAAAATTTGTAACGATCCGGTAAGGATAAACTCAAAGTTCTACTTTAATTAAATAATATTTAATTAAATATTAAAATGAAATAAAAAATTATAATATTTTATTACGACATGCTGTTTTTTCCATTCATTACCTTTGAGGATCAGTCGTGGTCTTATAGACTCTACCAATAGTCTGGACGAATCTGTTGCTTCATCCAAATGTGTAAAAGATCATAGTCGCACTTAAAAGCCGAGTACTCTACCGTTGAGTTAGCAACCCGAATAAAAATAAATAGGATATATATGTAAATACGGTCAAAATAAAAAAATCAATTGAATTGCACTGCACGACCCCGTCAAAACATTGAACTAGAACAAATCGAAAAGAAAGATTTGTTTTTGTTGATCAATTAAAAACACCAAAATACAAAAATGGACAGATCGGATTAAACAACAACTGATTCCCAATAGAGATGTCAAAATTGTGACAAACCACCATTTTATTTATCAATTTTCTTTTCTTTTTCGTTAAGAAAATACATCTTGTATGCCAGTAAATCCGGCAGAGCAAACCCATCATTTCACTGAAGTGAAGGAAAGAAAAAACCAATATGGGGTGGAGATAAACGGATCTATTTATCTACGATCGAATTATATTTCTTCGATGCACCATTGTCAATATGGATCCAATGTTAAGAAAACAAATTTAAGTAAATCAAATAAGGACTTGTGTTGGATTGGCACAACATAAACATAAATAAGAAATTTGGATGAAAAAAATACGAAAGATGTAAAGTAAAGAAAAAATCTCGGGTTTATTCAATCAATAGAGGTACAATAAGCAAGATTAACCCCTTGTTTGTTGGTGGATTCCCGCAACGAACAAAACAAGAAAAAAAGTAAATTAAGTATGAATACAGCAAGAAAAAGGCAAATTGTGTGTAAATAATTACACAAAGATAGATACTAGTTACCCCCCCTTTTTTTTATTTATTAATTTTGTTTTTTTTACTTTAATTAACTCGAATCGAAGTTCTTTCTTGAAAGAATTCTGCCTTCCTTAAAATATCACAAACAGTTCTCGTAGGTTGAGCACCTTTTTCAAGGAAATATAGAATAACAGGAACATTTAAATAAGTTTGATTCATTATCGGATCGTAAAAACCTACTTTTCTAAGATCTCTTCCTTCTCTTCGGGATCGAACATCAATTGCAACGATTCGGTAGATGGCTCATTGGAATAGATGTAAATAAACAATGCCCCCCCTAGAAACGTATGGGAGGTTTTCTCCTCATACGGCTCGAGAAAAAAGGATTCTAAATTTCTGTATATGTATATAATGACAAATGGATCCATAAAATCATGAATTAGACTATGATTTGAGTCGTTTTTTTATTCTTCCTTACAGAAAAAAAGAAATCTCATTCGTACTCATAACTCAAGTTGGGTAATTCTGACAGAGTTCGAAGGGAAACCCTTAGACATTTATTGAGCCGTCTCTAACCTCTTTTGTTTGTCTCATCTCAAATCTATTTTTATTCCTCATTCTGATTCAATTGTTGAGACAATTGAAAATAGTGTTTACTTGTTCCGGAATCCATTATCTTTGCTTTGTGAAATCATTGGGTTTAGACATTACTTCGGTGATCCTTACTCCTTTCAAAAGAGCAGCAACATATCTTTTTGTTTTTTGTTATCTTTTTCTATACTATAGAAAAGAAATAGAATATGAACGGTGGATTCCCTTGTGATACACTTTTGATCGAAATAGTTTGACCAATTCTGAAAAATTTTACTTTTTATTTTTCAAACTTCTTTTATTTTTCGATTTTTTTAACCTTTCGATTTATATATTGAGGATATACTTACAAAGTTGGTCTAACTTATTGATAGTTACTAACCCTAGATTCTTCCCCCTGATAAAGGAATCAATCCTTTCTGCTCGAGCTCCATCATGTACTATTTACTTACAACCTAACACAAATTAGGTTCCTAACAGAGCAGAACAAACTATGTCGAGCCAAGAACATCTTCATTCCTATAGAAAATGGTGGATGTAAGAATCCACAGCCGATCATGTCCTTCAAGTCGCACGTTGCTTTCTACCACATCGTTTCAAACGAAGTTTTACCATAACATTCCTCTAATTTTATTTCAAACCGGTATGTAATTGATTCAATATGGAATCATGAATAGTCGTTGGCTCAACCGGTGTGTGTATACCGGTATATAATAGTACATACTTTCTATCTATCTATCTATGGATGGATAAGTATTTATCCGGGGAAGGCTCAGCAAGGATCCAATTTATTTAACTCTATATTCTATCATATAAATGAAACATATTTCTAAAAAAGACGAATAAATAAGTTTGCTTAAGACTTTTTTACATCTTAAAAAGATTGTTCGGGACGATCAATCATGAAGGATCCATTTTTCTCGAACAAATAAACTATAAACCTCAAAAGAAGAACCTTTAATATTAATAGATTTGCAATCCCGGAAAAAAATCAATTATTAATATTTTGATTTTATACAATACAGATTTTGTTTTACTTCAGGTTCAAGAATTTTTCTTTTCCATCAATTCCATAAAGTCAAGTAGATGCAATATACGAATTTCCCCCCAATCGCTACATTACATTGATTTACAATTATTCATTTGAACCGGATAAGATATAAGATGAACCAGATAAAATACAAAAAAATGGGGTCCGGATCAATTCGTTTTTACTATTTTTTCCCACACCAGCTTTAGAAGTTTTAAGACCAGTGATGAAATTAGTACCAAAAACTCCCTACTCTTTAGTCTCCACATAGACTGTGGAATTGGGATACCCCATTTATTTACTTTAGGCTTTTTTATTTTACCCTTGGTAAGGGAATAAAGAGGCCTTTCTTTCATTCACATTTCGATTCAGAATGCTTCATGTGAGAATTGACATTTCATAGATATGGGACATAAAGTTTTCATAAGTAACTAACTTTAAAATGAATATTAAGTAGTACGAGCATATCCTGAATGTGATCCTGAATGTGAATGATAAACCCAGAATTTCTTTTTTGAATTAAAAAAAAAAGATATTTATTTCCACCCACATTTGACACTTGATTACGTTTGTGAGAAACCAAATGAAAGAAAAAATATGATTCTAAGAATCATTCTTAGAATTCAGAACAAAAGATTGTTCTCGTTAACAATTTTATGTTTCATGTGGGATACAATGTGATCCCATCTTTCGTTTCTGATGGAAACGATCTGGGACGGAAGGATTCGAACCTCCGAGTAACGGGACCAAAACCCGCTGCCTTACCACTTGGCCACGCCCCATTTCGAATTTCTATTCGACACTAATAAACATTAATATTGGTATTGGTTATTCGTCAATCCCAACCCAATAAAATAAATACATTGGGGATATATTTTTGCTAGGATTCAACACATGTAGATATAGAATCAAAAAAATTCATTGATCATTACACGGAATTCAGTTAAGATATTGTATGAAAATGGAATTCCTTGTATTCTCATTTGAGAATGGAAGGAAGGATTTTTATTTGGGAGAGTTCGAAGAAAAAGAAAGATTTTTTGACTTGTCTTTTTTTTCCCTTATAAAAAAAACTCAATCAGAATAAAATTATCTAATCTACAAGAACGAAATTTTGTTATGCTTAATATCTTTAGTTTAATCTGTATCTGTCTTAATTCTGTCTTTTATTCGAGTAGTTTTTTCTTCGCCAAATTGCCCGAAGTTTATGCCTTTTTAAATCCAATCGTAGATGTTATGCCTGTCATACCTGTACTTTTTTTTCTCTTAGCCTTTGTTTGGCAAGCTGCTGTAAGTTTTAGATGATTTAATACTCTGCTAAATTCATGATTTATTCGATAAATAAAAATTCGAAAAATTGATAAGACCAGATAAGTCTTACATTATGAACCCTCGATTCAAAAATAGAAATTCTTGTATATTGAATAACCGCGGCGATGAATTTTGATCAGCTTATTTCCTCGTTCTGACCTTACAGTGAGCAAAGATTTTATTAGGTTGCCTACAATACCTAATCATATGACAAGAAATTTTTGATAACGAAGGAATCAAAATCTTATTCCAAAGAAATTCGTGAAAATGACTTTCTTTTCAAAAAACACTTCATTTTTTTGGGGGTGTCATGTCAAAACAAAATAGTGTATGTGGTAAAAAATAAGTAATCTATTCCCTTAAAAAAAAAGATCTTGGAGATTGTGTAATGCTTACTCTCAAACTATTCGTTTATACAGTAGTGATATTCTTTATTTCTCTCTTCATCTTCGGATTTTTATCTAATGATCCAGGGCGTAATCCTGGACGTGAGGAATAAAAAAAAGATATTTTTTGTTTTTCCTGCTTTTTCTAAATTTTTTCTTATGATTTTATGTATGGAATACATTTACCTATGATAAAATCAAGGGATCGAAATTCCTTCGAATTCGAAAGTCTCAAGTAATCAGAAGAAGCGGAGAGAGAGGGATTCGAACCCTCGGTACGAAAAACTCGTACAACGGATTAGCAATCCGCCGCTTTAGTCCACTCAGCCATCTCTCCGCATCCCCATTTAAAAATGGAAAGTTTTTTATGTGATGTGACACGTGAAGTAAAGATTGATAAAAACCTTCGTTTTCCTTTTTTATTTATCTATTTTTTATATTCTTTTTTATATTCTTTTATTTATTAGAAATATTCTTTTATTTATTAGAAATATTAAATATTAAACACACATATTTATAAACGTAGTTATAATATAACTCATTTATTTGTTCAAGAGACAAGCTTTAGTTGAAAGAGAAGTTGAAAAAAAAAAGGAACCATGTATGCAGATTTCATCCTTTCTATGATCCAGCTTCAATGATTCTTTCAGACCGGGACTGTCAGTAATGACTTCGTATCAAACGAAAAGAAAAGTATAATATAACTATAACTTTTTTTATGTTATTTAAGTAAGCTTTCTGCTCTTCGCCTACTTAAGTCCCCCTGGGACGAAGCGTCAACGCTAGAATTTTCATGATTCTGGTGCTATCTTGATTGCGCCTCACTCTTTTGTTCGACAAATGGTCCATTCATATACTCATATACAATAATAAATATGTAGCGGGTATAGTTTAGTGGTAAAAGTGTGATTCGTTCTATCAAAAACTTAAATAGTTAAGGGGTCTCTCAGTTTTTTTTTTCATATTCCGATCAAAAACTTTATTTCTTAAAAAGGTTTAATCCTTTACCTCTCAATAGCATATTTGAGGAAGAATATACATTCTCACGATTTGTATCCAAAGGCCAATTAGAGATTGAATAAAAATGATTGGATTATGGATATGGAGTTGCGAAGCATAATTTTTTTGAATTGGATTAACTCTTCCAATTGAATGAGTATGAGTAAAGGATCTATGGATGAAGATACAAAAGTTTATTTCCAATCGTAACTAGATCTTCCATTTTTTTTTGTAAAAGGGAAATTGAAGCCAAATAGCTATAAAACGATGGTTTTGGTTTACTAGAACCATCAGCATATTGTTTCAGCTCGGTGGAAACCAAATTCTTTTCCTCAGGATCCTGCGAGTGGAAATAGGGAACGAAGTAACTAGACTAAATGGATTTAGTAGAATCCCCCTCCTCTAGAGGGATCATCTAGAAAGCAAGTAGCTTTGGACGGATTCATGCAGAAAAGCTAACATAGATGTTATGGATCTAATTTTTCTCTTTGGGAATACATCGATCTTCTATAAAGGAGCCGAATGAAACCAAAATTTCATGTTCGGTTTTGAATTAGAAACGTTAAAAATGATCAACCAACGTCAACTATAACCCCTAGCCTTCCAAGCTAACGATGCGGGTTCGATTCCCGCTACCCGCTCCATATTCTTTATTATATATGCTCCTTATTATATAAGCTCTTTATTATATAAGCTCTTTATTATACATGCATTATCAATTTGGATATGCATCCTTGTTTTTTTATTCCCTAAAATATTTTCCGTGTAATAGTTTTTTATCCGAACAAGAGAAAGGAAGAATACGAAAGAAGAAAATAGGAACGAAAAGCGTCCATTGTCTAATGGATAGGACAGAGGTCTTCTAAACCTTTGGTATAGGTTCAAATCCTATTGGACGCAATTTATTTCCATCTATTTTTT